ATACATGTATATTTATTTATATAATATATATAATATTTATATAATATATATAATATAATATTAAATATTTAATATTAATTTAATATTAAGATTAAATTAGATATTAAATTAGATTAAATTAAGATTAATTTCAATTAAGATTTCATTTTCTAATTTGAATTCGTTTGTTTTCTCGATTGTATTCTTTTTTAACACTAATATTGACAACAGCATATCAAAGAAATATAATCCGATCATAAATAAAATAAATGGATCCATTTATTCACGTTACCATTCCATGGACTTTTCTACTTCATTAAATGGTGGGTTCGTTGGATTTTCTGTGATACAAACAATAATTTTTTTTGATTCAAGAGGAAATAGAAATAATAAAAAAATAAAATTTATAAATTTATAATATAATAAAGAAATAAAAAAATGATATTTATAATAAAAATTGGAATATAAAAATTTGAATAATATTAATAAAATAATTTTAAAATCTTATTATTAATAATTTGATTAGGGTTGCTAACTCAATGGTAGAGTATTCGGCTTTTAAGCGCGACTCCATTTTTTACACATTTCTATGAAGCAATTGGTTCGTCCATACCATCGGTAGAGTTTGTAAAACCACGACTGATCCAGAAAGGAATGAATGGAAAAAGCAGCATGTCGTATCAATGGTGAATTCAAAATCAATTTCATTCTTATTGGATTCTGCCAAAATTTTTGTTTGAATTCTTGGCTCGAAACAAAAAAATTGAATTGGGTTGAATTAATAAAGGGATAGGGCTTGGAGGTTCCAAATTATAGGGAAACAAGAAGCAACGAGCTCTCATTTTTAATTTGAATGATTACCCCATCTAATTGTACGTTAAAAATAGATTAGTGCTTGATGTGGGAAAAGCTTTTGCCACGAATTGATTATTGATTCATTTCTGTCATGAGTCCTAACTATTAGCTACTTTCCATTATGGGGTGGCGATAAATGTGTAGAAGAAAGAGGATATTGATAAAGATTCTTTTTTCCAAAATCAAAAGAGCGATTGGGCTGAGAAAATAAAGGATTTCTAACTAGCTTGTTATCCTAGAACATTTAGATGGAAAAAGTGAGGAGAGAATCTGTTGATGGCTTTTACTTGTTTTCTAGGTTTCTATTCATATTTGTTTTTATTCTAATTAGAATATAGATTAGAATATAGAATACTCTGTTTTGACTGTATCGCACTATGTATCCATTTGAGAATTCAATGAATCCCTGCTCCTTTGACCAAATCGAATTTCAAAAATGGAGGAATATCAAGTATATTTAGAACTAGATAGATCTCGCCAACAGGACTTCCTATACCCGCTCATTTTTCGGGAGTATATTTATGGACTCGCTTATGGTCATGATTTTAATAGATCCAATTTTGTGGAAAATGTAGGTTATGACAAAAAATCTAGTTTACTAATTGTAAAACGTTTAATTATTCGAATGTATCAACAGAATCATTTGATTATTTCTGCTAATGATTCTACTAAAAAAAATCCATTTTTGGGGTATAACAAGGATTTTTATTCTCAAAGAATATCAGAGGGTTTTACCGTCGTCGTGGAAATTCCATTTTCCCTACAATTAAGCTCTTCCTTAGAGGAGGCGAAAATAATAAAATCCTATACTAATTTGCGATCAATTCATTCCATTTTTCCATTTTTCGAGGATAAATTTACATATTTAAATTGTGTGTCAGATGTACGAATACTCTATCCTATCCATCTGGAAATCTTAGTTCAAATCCTTCGATACTGGGTGAAGGATGTCCCTTTCTTTCATTTATTAAGGTTGTTTCTTTATGGGTATTGTAATTGCAATAGTCTTATTACTCCAAAAAAATCGATTTCTACTTTTTCAAAAAGGAATCCGGGATTTTTTTTGTTCCTATATAATCTTTATGTATGTGAATACGAATCTATCTTCCTCTTTCTACGTAACAAATCCTCTCATTTACGATTAACATCTTTTAGCGTTCTCTTTGAGCGAATCTATTTCTATGCAAAAAAAGAACATCTTGTAGAAGTCTTCGCTAAAGATTTCTCGTATACCTTATCATTCTTCAAGGATCCTTTCATTCATTATGTTAGATATCAAGGAAAATCCATTCTGGCTTCAAAGAATGTGCCCCTTTTGATGAATAAATGGAAATACTATCTTATCTATTTATGCCAATTTCATTTTGATGTTTGGTCTCAGCCAGGAACGACCCCTAGAAATCAATTCTCCGAGCATCCATCTCATTTTTTGAGCTATTTTTCAAATGTACGGTTAAATCTTTCAGTGGTACGGAGTCAAATGCTGGAAAATTCATTTCTAATCGAAATTGTTATGAAAAAATTTGATACAATAGTTCCAATTCTTCCTCTAATTAGATCATTGACTAAAGCGAAATTTTGTAATGTATTAGGGCATCCCATTAGTAAGCCGGTCTGGGCCGATTCATCCGATTTTGATATTATTGACCGATTTTTGCGAATATGC